CAATCAAAGATAAAATTTCCATACAAAATTACATACAAAGAGGTTGGATAAATAAAATCCACGGTCTCTTTCTTATTATTAATTATTTAGAATTTGAAGAAAAAAAAAAACCATTTGATAGAATTGATAAAAAATTATTATCAAGAGAAATGAGTTTTTTCTTGAACTTAATCAATGAATTTAATGGAAAACCAACATCAAGTTTAAATTTTAAAAGATTTTATTTACTTCCTGAACAAAAACAAGTTAAAATTAATTTAATTAATTTAGAAGGGCAAAAAAGAAAAATAAGATTTCTATTTGAAAGATTTCTAACTGATCCTAACAATAAAGTGATTAGAAACCAAGCTATTGGGATAAAAGAAATAAGAAAAAAAGTTCCGCAATGGTCATACAAATTAATCGACGATTTGGAACAAGAGGAGGGAGAAAACGAAGAAGCTTTAGGAACGGATTCTCAGATTCGTTCAAGAAAATGCAAACGTATAGTGATTTTTAATCATGACATCGAAAAAACCAATGGTTATAGTAATTTCCAAGATACTAATAATAATGATGAAACAGGCGACATTGTTTTGATACGTTATTCACAACAATCGGATTTTCGTCGAGACATAATCACAGGCTCAATGCGCGCTCAAAGGCGTAAAACAATTATTTGGAAAACCTTTCAAGCAAACGTACATTCCCTTCCCTTTTTGGACAGAATTGATAAAGACGTTTATTTTTCTTTTGATATTTTGGAGCTGATAAAAAAAAAATTTCAAAATTGGCTATGGAAAAGGTCAGAATTTAAAAGTTCAGACTATAGAGAAAAAAAAGGAAAAGAAAGTACTAAAAATAAAAAAGAAGAAGAAGAAAAAAAAAGAAGGGAAAATGCACGTATAGAAATAGCAGAAACCTGGGATAGCATTGTAATTGCTCAAGTAATAAGAGGTCTTGTATTAGTAACCCAATCGATTCTCAGAAAATATATTATATTACCCTCCTTGATAATAGTTAAAAATATTGGTCGTATACTATTATTTCAATCTCCTGAATGGTCGGAGGATTTAAAGGATTGGAAAAGAGAAGTGCATGTTAACTGTACTTATAACGGCGTTCAATTAGCAGAAAAAGAATTTCCGAAAAACTGGTTAATAGACGGTATTCAAATAAAGATCTTATTTCCTTTTCGTCTGAAACCTTGGCACAAATCTAAGCTTAAGCTACGAAAACCACGAAACAATTATAACGATCCAATGAAAAAAAAAGAACAACAAAATGATTTTTGTTTTTTAACAGTTTGGGGAATGGAAACTGAACTTCCTTTTGGTTCTCCCAGAAAACAACTTTCATTTTTTAAACCTATTTTAAAAGAATTCAAAAAAAAACTTCTAAACTTCAAAAAGAAGTGTTTTAGAATTCTAATAATTTTAAAAGAAAGAACAAAATTTTTTCTAAATGTCTCAAAAGAAAGAAGAAAATGGGTTATTACAAATATTCTATTTCTAAAAAAAATAATAAAAGAACTCTCAAAAATGAAACCAAGCCTGCTAGTTGGATTAAGAGAAAGAGAACTATATGAATTGAGTGAAAACAAAAAAGAAAAAAATTTGATAATCCATAATGAAATAATTAATGAACCGTCCATTAACATTCAATCTACAAATTGGACAACTTTTTCATTAACAAAAAAAAAAATACAAGATCTAACTGATAGAACAAACACAATCTTAAATCAAATACAAAAGATTTCAAAAGACAACAAAAAAGAATTTATAAGACCACATATAAATATTAGGTTTAACAAAATAAACAAAATGAGTTTTCATGATAAAAGAGTGGAATCAACAAAAAAGATTTTGCGGCTATTAAAAAGAAGAAATGTTCGACTAATACGTAAATCAAATTATTTTATAAGATTTTTCATTGAAAGAATATATATAAATATCTTTGTATTTATCAGTAATATTCCTAGAATAAATGCACAACTTTTTTTTTATTTTTTCGAATCAACAAAAAAAATTGTTAATAAATACATCTCCTATAATAACTATATTTACAATAATGAAAGAAATCAAGAGAAAATTGATAAAACAAATCAAAATATAACGCAGTTTATTTCGACTATAAAAGAGTCACTTTCTAATATTAATAATAAGAACTTACAAACTTTTTGTGACTTATCTTATTTATCACAAGCATATGTCTTTTACAAATTATCACAAACCCCCGTTTTTAACTTTTTGAATTTATATAAGTTAAGATTAAGATCTGTCTTTCAATATAATAGAGCATTTCTTTTTCTTAAGAATGAAATAAAAGATTATTTCCTTGGAACACAAAAAATATTTAATTTCAAATTAAGACATAATAACCCCCCCAATTCTGAAATAAATCAATGGAAAAATTGGTTAAAGGGTTATTATCAAAATAATTTATTTCAGTCTAGGTTAGGACTACAAAAAAGTAGAAATATAGTAAATCAACACGCTATAGCTCAAACTAACCATTTAAACAAATGGGATTCATATGAAAAAAACCCATTAATTAACTCCGAAAAAAAAAATGTTAAAAAACAATATAGATATGATCTTTTATCATATAATTTTATTAATTATGAAGATAAGAAAAACTCATCTATTTATAGATTACCATTCCAAATAAATCATAACCAAGAAATTCTTTATAATTCCAACGAACATAAACGAAAATTTTTTAATATGCTGGTAGGTATCCCTATCAATAATTATCTAGTAAAAGATAATATTATAAATAGAAAGACCAATCCGGATAGAAAAAATTTTGATTGGATAATTCTCAATTTTTGTCTCAGAAAGAAAATGGATATTAGAGCCTGGATCAATATGGATACTGACACCAACAGTAATAAAAATAAATATACTAAGACTAGGGCTAATAATTATCAAATAATTGAGAAAATCGACAAAAAAGATCTTTTTTATCCCACGATTCATCAAAATCAAGAAATAAATCCATCCAATAAAAAAAAAAAACTTTTTGATTGGATGAGAATGAATGAAGAAATAGTAAGTTGTCCCATATCGAATCTCGAACTTTGGTTTTTCCCAGAATTTTTGATATTTTATACTTCGTATAAGATTAAACCATGGTACATACCAATCAAATTTCTCCTTTTAAATTTGAATGTAAATGAAAATGCCAGTGAAAATAAAAAAAAGACAGGAAAGAAAAAAAGAGATATTTTTATATCAATATTTTCAAATGAAAAAAGATATCTTGAATTAGAAAAACAAAATCAAGGAGAAAAAGAATGCGCAATAAAAAAAGATTTTGAATCAAATCTCTCAAACCAAGAAAAAGATATTGAAGAAAATTATGCGATATCAAAGATGAAAAAAAATAAAAAACAATCCAGGACCAACATGGAAACGGAATTTTTTTTCTTACTAAAAAGATATTTGCTTTTTCAATTGAGATGGGACGATTCTTTAAATAAAAAAATGATCGATAACATCAAAATATATTGTTCCCTGCTTAGACCGATAAATCTAAGAGAAATTACTATAGCCTCTATTCAAAGGGGAGAAATAAATCTGGATCTTATAATGAGTCAGAAGAATTTCACTCTTACAGAATTGATTAAAAAGGGAATATTACTTATCGAACCAGTTCGTCTGTCTATAAAAAATGAAGGACAATTTATTATGTATCAAACTATAGGTATCTCGTTGATTCATAAGAGTAAACACACAATTACTCAAAGGTACCGCAAAAAAAACCATGTTGATACGAAGAATTCTGATGAATTTATTCCAAAACATCAAAAGATGACTGAAAATATAGACAAAAATCATTATGATTTGTTTGTTCCTGAAAGTATTTTATCCCCTAGACGTCGTAAAGAATTGAGAATTCTAATTTGTTTAAATTCTAGAAATAGAAAAGGTATGCCTAGCAATGCATTTATTTGTAATAAAAATAAGTTAAGGAGTCCTGTTTTAAATAAAAGTAAAAAAAATCAAAATACACTAATTAAATTAAAGTTCTTTCTTTGGCCTAATTATCGATTAGAAGATTTCGCTTGTATGAATCGCTATTGGTTTGATACCAATAATGGCAGTCGGTTCAGTATGGTAAGGGTACATATGTATCTATAATTTAAAAATGAACTGAACCATGTACTGAAAAAAGTGAAATACGGGTTGATTTTATTTACCGTACTGTATTGCGTATATGAAGACAAAGAGATGCACACATGTATTGTTTTACATTCCATTATGATACATGATCATAATTCAATGACATATTAATATCTAGAAATGATGCAAAAATCTTCTTAGTTTATTGTTAAATTTTAGGTATAATTTTTTATCTTTTGTAGGTGCAGACAACTATCTCTTTTTTTTTATCTACTTGAATCCAATTTTAAAATTGGGAATTATTAAGAAAATTAAGATTATTGTATTGTCTATGCCAAATAAAAAAAAAAAATGAGTATAATTATTATTATTGATCAATAAAAATATCTAACAATAAGGGCCGGTGGGGGGAAAGATTTCATTTTATGGTAAAAAAGTCATTCATTTCGGTTATTTCACAGGAAGAAAAAGAAGAAAACAGGGGGTCTGTTGCATTTCAAATACTAAACCTCACTAATAGAATACGCAAACTTTCTTCACATTTGGAATTGCACAGAAAAGACTATTTATCTCAGAGAGGCCTCCGTAAAATTCTGGGAAAACGCCAAAGGATGCTGTCTTATTTGTCAAAGAAAAATACAATACGTTATAAAGAATTAATTAATCAGTTAGATATTCGGGAATCAAAAACGCGCTAATTTGAATTTGAAGAGGCGTTTTGAATTATTGAATTATTTGATTTATTAGATCTTGGCTTTTATTTTAATGAACTTATTTTCGCTTTTCAATAATTTATGAAAGAATGAATCGAGGAAAAAGAAAAGCTTATGATTATGAATAGACAAGCTACAAGAAAAGACCTCATGATAGTAAATATGGGCCCCCACCACCCATCAATGCATGGTGTTCTTCGACTCATCGTTACTCTCGATGGTGAAGATGTTATTGACTGTGAACCAATATTAGGCTATTTACATCGCGGAATGGAAAAAATTGCGGAAAACCGAACAATTATACAATATCTGCCTTATGTAACGCGTTGGGATTATTTAGCTACTATGTTCACAGAAGCAATAACGGTAAATGGACCGGAGTTGTTGGGAAATATACAAGTGCCTAAAAGAGCCAGCTATATCAGAGCAATTATGTTGGAGTTGAGTCGTATAGCTTCTCATCTGTTATGGCTCGGTCCTTTTATGGCAGATATTGGGGCGCAAACTCCTTTCTTCTATATTTTCAGAGAAAGAGAATTAGTATATGATCTATTTGAAGCTGCCACCGGCATGAGAATGATGCATAATTATTTTCGTATCGGAGGAGTAGCGGCCGATTTACCTCACGGCTGGATAGATAAATGTTTAGATTTTTGCGATTATTTTTTAATAGGGGTTACTGAATATCAAAAACTTATTACCCGAAATCCTATTTTCTTAGAACGAGTTGAAGGAGTAGGCATTATTGGTAGAGAGGAAGTAATAAATTGGGGTTTATCAGGACCAATGCTACGAGCTTCTGGAATACAATGGGATCTTCGTAAAGTTGATCATTATGAATGTTACGACGAATTTGATTGGGAAGTACAGTGGCAAAACGAAGGAGATTCATTAGCTCGTTATCTAGTCCGAATTGGTGAAATGACAGAATCCATAAAAATTATTCAACAGGCTCTAGAAGGAATTCCGGGGGGGCCATATGAGAATTTAGAAATCCGATACTTTGATAGAGAAAGGAATCCAGAATGGAATGATTTTGACTATCGATTTATTAGTAAAAAACCTTCTCCTACATTTGAATTGCCGAAACAAGAACTCTATGTGAGAGTTGAAGCCCCAAAGGGAGAATTGGGAATTTTTTTGATAGGGGATCAGAGTGGTTTTCCTTGGAGATGGAAAATTCGCCCGCCGGGTTTTATCAATTTGCAAATTCTTCCTCAGTTAGTTAAAAGAATGAAATTGGCTGATATTATGACAATACTAGGTAGCATAGATATCATTATGGGAGAAGTTGATCGTTAAAATGATAATGGATACAACAGAAGTACAAGCTATTAATTCTTTTTCTAGATTCGAATTTTTAAAAGAGACCTATGGAATTATATGGATCCTTATTCCTATTTTTACTCCTGTATTGGGAATCACAATAGGTGTATTAGTAATTGTATGGTTAGAAAGAGAAATATCCGCAAGGATACAGCAACGTATTGGACCTGAATACGCCGGACCCTTGGGAGTTCTTCAAGCTTTAGCAGATGGGTCAAAGCTACTTTTCAAAGAAAATCTTTTTCCATCTAGAGGAGAAACTCGTTTATTCAGTATCGGACCATCTATTGCGGTCATATCCATTTTAGTAAGCTATTCGGTAGTTCCTTTTAATTCTCACTTTGTTTTAGTGGATCTCAATATCGGTGTTTTTTTATGGATTGCCATTTCAAGTATCGCTCCCATCGGCCTTCTTATGTCAGGATACGGTTCAAATAATAAATATTCTTTTTTAGGCGGTCTACGAGCTGCTGCTCAATCGATTAGTTATGAAATACCATTAACTTTATGTGTGTTATCAATATCTCTACGTGCGATTCGTTAAGACATAAATTATTCTCTATTTCTTCCTTTCTAGAATCTTTTTATTTTAGCAAAAGAACGGAATAAATTGAGTAAATATATTTATTATTTTATTCATTATTCAGATGGATGAACTAAATCAAATAGTTATATGGGTGAAAGAAAACAGCTTATATAATATCTAAATTCGCAGTAAAAAGATTGAGTCTCATTTTCTATGTATAAGAGTTAGAGAGTTGAGCGGAAATAAACATAAGCATAAGAAAGTGGTTGCCCCAAGATTGGGTGATTCGTCATCCTGACTTGAAGCGGGCTCAAAAGATCAACCCTAGTGAGTTTTCACTATCCTTTGTATGTATTCTCATACATGTATTACCTTAACGGATGATTGAACAAAAACGAGTGGATGGGATGGTTAGAAACACCAAGATACACAAAAGATTAGTAGTGAAGATTATGTAAAAGAATATTTCTGCATAATATACAAAGAACATTAATTGGGGCTTTACGTTGGTAGAAATGATCAGGTAGTACTCCCGACGGTTCCGATCCAGAGTATGCTCCTATTCGTCGATTAAATAAATGACTATTGGAAACGAAATAATCCTTTATTTATTTTTTTTTTATTCTTTCTTTATATTTTTATCCTTTCCTTTATATATCCATATTTATATAGATAGAATTCGTATCATGATTTATGAATTAATGTATAATTCTTTTTGATAAGTGAAAAGGACGAATTATTTCTATTTTTACAAGTTAGAAGGAGTATTTCATTGAAGAATTAAGTTATTACTCAACAAAGAAAAATTGAAATGATTATTGAAATCATTAAATAAAGGATGAGATCAATTCAGAAGTATTTTATTATTATATTTGAAATTATTATATTATTATATATATAATAATTTAAAGTAGAACAGACAGAATTAAATTGATCTAATTCGGGATCATACGATAAATTTTGACCTTATCCATCGTATAAACATATCAAGATAAAATAAATATTGACTCGATCCTTAGATTTATTTATGGTTCTTAAGGAGCCGTATGCGGTGAAAATCTCATGTACGGTTCTGGAATAGCGATGGTAACAGTGATGGTATCACCGACTATGATTATCTAATAGTTCAAGTACAGTTGATATAGTTGAGGCACAATCAAAATATGGTTTTGGGGGATGGAATTTGTGGCGTCAACCTATAGGATTTATTATTTTTCTAATTTCTTCCCTAGCAGAATGTGAAAGATTACCTTTTGATTTACCAGAAGCAGAAGAAGAATTAGTAGCTGGTTATCAAACCGAATACTCGGGTATCAAATTTGGTTTATTTTACGTTGCTTCCTATCTAAACCTATTAGTTTCTTCATTATTTGTAACAGTTCTTTACTTGGGCGGTTGGAATATCTCTATTCCGTACATATTTGTTTTTGATTTCTTTGAAATAAATAAAACATATGGGGTTTTTGAATCGACAATTGGTATGTTTATTACATTAGCTAAAACTTATTTGTTCTTGTTCATTCCTATCACAACAAGATGGACTTTACCTAGGCTAAGAATGGACCAGCTATTGAATCTTGGATGGAAATTTCTTTTACCTATTTCTCTCGGTAATTTATTATTAACAACTTCTTCCCAACTCTTTTCGCTGTAAAAGAACACGAGATCTTACATTCTCAACTTGGATCAAACAAGAGAAATAAACAAACATAAAATTATTGATATATTCACGATATGTTCCCTATGATAACCGGGTTCATGAATTATGGTCAACAAACAATACGAGCTGCAAGGTACATAGGTCAGAGTTTCATGATTACCTTATCCCACGTAAATCGTTTACCCATAACTATTCAATATCCTTATGAAAAGGTAATCGCCGCGGAGCGTTTCCGCGGTCGAATCCATTTTGAATTTGATAAATGTATTGCTTGTGAAGTATGTGTTCGTGTATGTCCTATAGATCTGCCCGTCGTTGATTGGAAATTGGAAACTGATATTCGCAAGAAACGATTACTTAATTACAGTATTGATTTTGGAATCTGTATATTTTGTGGTAACTGTGTTGAGTATTGTCCAACAAATTGTTTATCAATGACTGAAGAATATGAACTTTCTACTTATGATCGTCACGAATTGAATTATAATCAAATTTCCCTAGGCCGTTTACCAATGTCAATAATTGACGATTATACAATTCGAACAATTTTGAATTCTCCTCAAATAAAAAAAAAATAAAATAAAAAAATCCTTGATTAAAGAAAGATTTTGAATTACTAAGGGTCATTAAATAAATGAGTTTTTTCGTTTTGTTTGGTCTCAATAACTACTCAACTATTGATTGATTAGTAAGAAATACGTTTTAATTTGGATTGAAAGGAATGAAAATTCATTAATTAATATCTGACATTATTTCGAAATGTATAGTTTCGTATTCGAACTACTCTAATTCAGGTAAAACATGAAATTAGTCCAATAACTGGACCCCACATTAATTAATTCACACCCCTTAAGGAATTAATTCAATTAGAAATTTTTTATGAATCATCAACAATTTTTTCTGGTCTGGTCTCAATAAGGTCATGAAAAACATTTCGATTTATTTATCTCTTATTTTACATATAATGGATTTGCCTGGACCAATACATGATTTTCTTTTATTCTTTCTGGGATTAGGTCTTATCTTAGGAGGTATAGGAGTAGTATTACTTACCAACCCAATTTATTCTGCCTTTTCGCTGGGATTAGTTCTTGTTTCTATATCCTTATTATATATTCTATCAAATTCCTATTTTGTAGCCGCCGCACAACTCCTTATTTACGTGGGAGCTATAAATGTTTTAATCATATTTGCTGTGATGTTCATGAAGGGTTCAGAATATTACAAAGATTTTAATCTTTGGACCGTTGGGAATGGGTTTACTTTGCTGATTTGTACAAGTATTTTTGGTTTACTAATAACTACTATTACGGATACATCATGGTACGGGATTATTTGGACTACAAGATCAAACCAGATTATAGAACACGATTTGATAAGTAATAGTCAACAAATTGGAATTCATTTATCAACGGATTTTTTTCTTCCATTTGAATTCATCTCAATAATTCTGTTAGCTGCTTTGATAGGTGCAATTACCGTGGCGCGCCAATAATAAACCTATAAAATAAAATTGGTAACAGTAATACAAATTAAACTCCATTCTGTGTTATCACAGTTATTTACTTTCAATTAGAATTTAAAATTTTTTATGTTTAAAATCTAAAATAGAAATTCTTTTAGTCGATCTATTACCAATATATTTCTTTATTCCGTACTTTATTTTTAT